AAATACCTTGCTTACGTATCATTGGGAAGTGCATTAACATAAATACGGCAGTAAGAAGAGGCAGTACAAAAGTGTGTAAACTATAAAAACGAGTCAAAGTGGATTGGCCGACACTAGCACTTCCACGCAATAACTCTACCAAAGGCGATCCTATTACAGGAATAGCGTCAGGTACACCCGTCACGATTTTTACTGCCCAATAACCAATTTGGTCCCGAGGTAAGGAATAACCAGTTACACCAAAAGATGCAGTCAATACACCCAAAACTACACCTGTAACCCAAGTTAATTCGCGGGGTTTTTTAAATCCCCCTGTAAGATACACACGAAATACGTGCAGAATCATCATTAGAACCATCATACTTGCTGACCATCGATGAACTGATCGGATTAACCAACCAAAATTGGCTTCAGTCATTATGTATTGAACAGAGGAAAAAGCCTCTGTAACGGTTGGACGATAGTAAAAAGTCATAGCAAAACCCGTAGCTACTTGTACTAAAAAACAAGTAAGTGTGATCCCTCCTAGACAATAAAATATGTTGACATGAGGAGGAACATACTTACTAGTTATATCGTCTGCAATCGCTTGAATCTCGAGGCGTTCCTCGAACCAATCATATACTTTATTGAGATAGGTAATCCAAGAGGACTCCCCCTCTGAGAACCGTATATGAGAATTTCATCTCGTACGGCTCAAACAGAAACACACAAATACTAGTTTCCACGAATATAGAAAGTGCAAAACTTCTTATTCTTATTCGCTTGATTCGATTTGTCCCGAAGATAGTAAGTAACAAAAAGACGGAATCTCTTCTTTCTTTGTGATGATAATGCCAAAAAATATCAAGTTGGCTCGTCCGTCTTTCTTTATGTTGATCGTTATGGGCCTCTTGAATCTTCTCTTCCCTATTTTTTTGTACGTAATGCGGATTTACTCTTGTTTTACTATTGATAGGAATTCTCTTGTTGAGACCCTATGAATCAATTAAAACCTCAGATTCATACTAGAACCACGATGATTTCGCCCCAAGCTAAACTCAAAGGTTCTCTGAGTAAAAACCATTTGATGATCACTTATTCAATGAGTAGATGTAATGACTCAACAAAATCTTTGTCCTTCGGACAAAAGAAGTCTGAAGAAAGAAAAATCGTTTGCTTTATAAAATACTTATCTGACATCTTTTTTTGAGTCCGGTCGCGAGGTCTGAATAGTAGGTATGAATCATAGTTCAAATATTTCTTTTCTTGATCTATTCTATATATTCCGTGTTCCAGATACTAGAATCAATATCTGACGAGATAGAATCATCTTGATAGAGACGACAGGCTCTTTCTCTGTATTATCAATAGGATCAATTATAACAAGTCACACGCTCATATTCCGGAAATACCGAAACAAATAAATTCCACAGTCGAACTACCAGAATGGTCTATAAATCCGAGTCTTAAGTAAATTTGTTATTTTGATCGAAAAACAAGGACTTCCTTGTTTTTATGAACCTAACTCATTGAAATTCCATCCAGTAAAACGGAAGAATTATAAATTTCCAAAATAATAGATAGGAATATCGCAAATAGAGCCATTGCGATTCCCATAAGTGGTGTAGTCCCCCAGCCCGGAGCTACTTTACCATATTCTGAATTCAATGGTTTCAATAAACTCCCTACGTTAGTTTGTCTTGGCCTAGATCTAGAACTACCTTCAACGGTTTGTGTCGCCATAAATCCTATTTAATCATTGGTTGAGATCTGTTGACTTTGTATACCATTCCGTTGTAGTTGTAAATAAACGATCTTATCGTAGATCCATTGTGATCTTGAAATTATCTCAAAATGGAAACAGCAACCCTAGTCGCCATCTTCATATCTGGTTTACTTGTAAGCTTTACCGGGTACGCCTTATATACCGCTTTTGGGCAACCCTCTCAACAATTAAGAGATCCATTCGAAGAACACGGGGACTAGACTAGTTGAAGTAATGAGCCGACCATATTATATCGGTCGGCTCATTACTTCAACTTCAGTTGAGATAATGAAAAATCATTTCGTTTTTTTAGTAGGAACCTTGGGCGGTTCTCGAAAAAAGATAGCGAAAAAAATTATCCCTAAAGTCGAGACTAAAAGGAATGTATAAACCAATGCTTCCATAGATTCGATCGTGGTTTACAATTATAGCTTCCACACCTATTCATTTGGGATCATTTACCATATAAAAAAGGGAAAAAATAAAAGAAAAGTGGGTAATTCAAGTCAAGATTTCTTAGGTACCCTATTCAATTCAAATAAAAAAAATAGAGGCGAAAGATACCGTAGCAATCTTGTATCAGACTACCTGTCTCCTTGTAGTTGGATCTCCAAGTTTTTGGAATGCTCCAAATTCCACTTGAGCATCCAAATCTGGATCAATACCAGCAAAAACATCTCTGAACAGGGTTCTAGCACCATGCCAAATGTGTCCGAAAAAGAAGAGCAAAGCAAACGTAGCATGCCCAAAAGTGAACCAACCCCTTGGACTGCTACGAAAAACACCATCGGATTTCAAAGTAGCCCGGTCTAATTCAAAAATTTCACCTAATTGGGAACGTCTAGCATATTTTTTCACAGTAGCAGGATCACTATAACTGACTCCATTGAGTTCGCCACCATAGAACTCAACGGTTACACCTACTTGTTCAACACTATACTTTGATTCTGCCCTTCTAAAAGGAACATCGGCCCTCACAATTCCGTCTCCATCTACCAAAACTACCGGGAATGTTTCAAAAAAAGTGGGCATACGGCGTACAAAAAGCTCGCGCCCTTCTTTATCTCTAAAGACGGGGTGACCTAACCACCCAACAGCTATTCCATCTCCGCTGTCCATTGATCCCGCTCTGAATAATCCCCCTTTTGCCGGATTATTACCAATGTAATCATAAAAAGCTAATTTTTCAGGAATTTTAGACCAAGCTTCCGATAAACTCAGATTTTCGGCTAGTCCAGCGCCAACTCTTCGATATATTTCTTGCTGGAAATATCCCTGATCCCACTGATAACGAGTAGGACCAAATAACTCGATTGGGGTAGTTGCTGAACCATACCACATAGTTCCAGCAACAACGAAAGCTGCAAAAAAAACAGCAGCGATACTACTAGAAAGTACAGTTTCAATATTGCCCATACGTAATCCTTTGTATAGACGTTGAGGCGGGCGGACACTAAGATGAAATAGGCCTGCTAATATGCCCAACGTACCCGCTGCAATATGATGAGAGGCTATTCCTCCCGGAACAAAAGGATCAAAACCTTCTGCGCCCCACGCCGGATTTACAGATTGTACTTTTCCAGTTAGTCCATAAGGATCAGATACCCATATTCCAGGACCATATAAACCTGTTACATGAAATGCGCCAAAGCCAAAGCAAGCTACTCCTGAGAGAAATAAATGAATTCCAAAGATCTTGGGCAAATCCAAAGAAGGTTTTCCTGTACGTTCATCACAGAATATTTCTAGGTCCCAATACACCCAATGCCAGATGGCTGCCAAGAAACACAAGCCAGAAAACACAATATGTGCCCCTGCCACGCCTTCATAACTCCAAATACCCGGATTCGTTATAGTTCCTCCTGAAATACCCCAACCACCCCACGAATTCGTTATTCCTAAACGAGTCATGAAAGGTATAACGAACATACCTTGTCTCCACATTGGATCAAGAACGGGGTCAGAGGGATCAAAAACCGCTAATTCGTATAGAGCCATCGAACCTGCCCAACCAGAAACTAAAGCTGTATGCATTATATGGACAGAAAGCAATCGACCGGGATCATTCAATACGACAGTATGAACACGATACCAAGGCAAACCCATGGAAATACCCCTTTAGCAAAGAAAAATAGATACTATGTAACTTTATCGCATTGAAACTTATACTATGTACCTAACCTTTTCAGTGGATTCTGTATAAGAAAGGGTTACTATTTCTTCCGTTCCGTTGAAAATAACGGAAGAATTCTGTTCGTAAGAACAAAGAGAAGCAGATCTATTCTATACTCGATAAGTACCAATACGCAATGGGAGGATTGGTCCCTTTTTAGGGGAAGGAATGCATAGATACTTATTCATTATTCGAATGATCGACGGACCCGTTCGTTCAAATTTTTATTTATTTTGTCTTCCTATATAAACCCTCAATCTATGTATAAAATATAATAAACAGAAAAAAATGATGAAGACAATAAACCCATTCTTACGTTTCCATATTAAAGTGAAGTATAGTACTTAATTTTTTTCTTAAATTTAATGCCCATTGGTGTTCCAAAAGTACCTTTTCGGAGTCCTGGAGAGGAAGATGCATTTTGGGTTGACGTATAGTGCGACTTGTCAGACATATTGGGTTATACGGGATTTACCCGTTTTCTCACCCGATCGAGATATCCTCCGTTTCGCCCAAGAAATATTGTAAATATTGTATTGATTGAACCATTAATCATTCGGAGCGTGAAGTGAAATTAGATCAATTTATATTGAGGATAAATATTATCAATTAGAAGAATTTATGGTTGACTTGGACTAATAAAATAAAGTATCCAGGCTCCGTTCAGAAAATACCAAATCGATAATGGTAATATATGCGCGATTACCACTTGTATTATAGACAATTCTTATACTTATTATAGGGAGGGGTGATCTGAAACTGCCGTGCTAACCGGTATGATGAATACATCAAATAGTTTAGTTTGGGGGGAGGCATGAAACGAATTGAAAAAAAGTCGTAGCAAAAAGAAGTGGTACTGAGATCATTTGCCCTATATGTGCAAATAGAATTCGGACAGATCTTTCCCCGGAGTAGAACATAAACCTAAAAGAATTGAAAGAGCCCATTCAGGAACAAGAAAATGACATCGTGATTTTCATCTCGACGAAACAATACATCAATGAAAGGTTAATTCAATCAGTAAATTCTTTTTTTTAGGGAAGGGGCAAAAACTCATGTTTTTTGAAAAATGGAGGAAAACCCCCTTTTTTAGAAAAACGGAAATCTGTTACAAAAAAAGAGATAGGAATAGAATAGACACATTGATTCTTTTTTCGCAATTTTATTTTTGAACCGTATGCATCCAAAGGTGCACGTACGGTTCCTAAAGGATACAATTTTGTCCTAATCAACCGACTTCATCGAGAAAGATTACTTTTTTTAGGGCAAGAGGTTGATAGCGAGATTTCGAATCAACTTGTTGGTCTCATGGTATATCTTAGTATAGAAGATGATACTAAGGATCTTTATTTGTTTATAAACTCTCCCGGCGGATGGGTAATACCAGGAATAGCCATCTATGATACTATGCAATTTGTGTCACCCAATGTACATACAATATGCATGGGATTAGCCGCTTCAATGGGATCTTTCATTCTGGTCGGAGGAGAAATTACCAAACGTATAGCATTCCCTCACGCTTGGCGCCAATGAATATTTATTTGAAAAAAAAAGAAGAAGACTATGCCTTCGCCATATCGAATATGAATAATAAGTAATAATAGCATGGCACTTCGAGTTCGATATGAACAATCCATTATTGTTTTTCTTAACATGAGATTTTATATCGAGATAGTAGTATGAAACAGGGGTTATTTCCGATTTTATCTTATGTGTCGGGAGTACATTTCAGCGTCACAAACCATTTTCTTCCACACCAGAAGTCTCTTTACTGATATTTATGTTATGAAAGAAAGAGTACGAAAATGGAAAAAAAGGATCATTTTTACTTATTTTTATCGTATCAAAAAGTCAAAAAGAAACTTTGGGATTGCTAAATCACAGATGAGATAAATATAGAAAGCAACAGAACCATCATAGTATTTTTTTCTTCCTATGATACGAAAGGAAGGGTGGTAAATGGATCATTCAACGATTTGGATCGTAGGGATCCTATTTCTTTCTTCGATAGAATAGAAGGGAGGAAAAAGTAAATTCCATTGCAGAGCCGTATGCAATGAGCAAAAGATGCCTGTACGGCTGTTCAATTCTATTCTATTTTTTTCTTCTTGTTTTTTTTTATCCCTTACTTGACCCCAATCGTTCGAGATAGAAGAACCATTCATGCATAATGTTATATCAATATTATCAGGGTTATGATTCACCAACCCGCCAGTTCTTTTTATGAGGCACAAGCAGGGGAATTTATCCTGGAAGCGGAAGAACTACTGAAACTTCGCGAAACCCTTACAAAGGTTTATGTACAAAGAACGGGCAACCCTTTATGGGTTATATCCGAAGACATGGAAAGAGATGTTTTTATGTCAGCAACAGAAGCCCAAGCTCATGGCATTGTTGATCTTGTAGCGGTCGAAAATGAAAATACTGGGAATTCCGTGTAAATTCAATTCATGATTCCATTTCCAATTCAAACCATAATTCGAATTTTCTGTGATTTAATATTGAATCGAAATAATTCATAATCATAATTATCAGGTTAAGATCGATCTAAACCAAACTATTCTATCCATATATACGACATGCCAACTATTAAACAACTTATTAGAAACACAAGACAGCCAATAAGAAATGTCACGAAATCCCCCGCTCTTCGAGGATGTCCTCAGCGTCGAGGAACATGTACTAGGGTGTATGTGCGACTCGTTTAGATCATGAGTTCGAATAAATGAAACAATTTTTCCAGTACCAATTGCCAGTAACATAGGATAGATAGAGTGGAAGAAGGGTATTTATTACCTAAAAATGAGGATCTATCGATCTATCATATATATACCTATCTATCATAATACCTATATTGTTTGTGTATGGAATTTATGGTTTCCATTGGTGCAAATCCAATCACCTCCATTTGAGATGAGAAGAAATTCCCCATTGGTAGCAAATAGTTATCCATTAAGCGGAGGAAATAGTACTATAAGAAGCAAAAAATCATGTTCTTATTCTTGAAAGAACGGACTAACAAGGTCAGCTACCTAGCCAACTTTTATAATTAAATGCCGTCACTGTATGGATAGCCTTTTTTGTGAAAAGAGCTATCTATTATTGTATAATTGATGGGTAGAGCCAAAGATTGTGAACTATACAAGTTCACAATAACATTTGATTAAATGAAATGAAAGAGGAGGCTCCGGTGTATAGAGAGGACCTCACCGTTTACGAAGTAACCATAGAAACGACGGAACCCACTATTTTTATTTTTTTAGTATCAATAAAATTTCTTATTTCCAAGTAAAATGTCTGGAAGGAATAAAAAATCGTGGTTGGGAAGGTCATAGTAGCAAAAGCCATTGGAATTTTTATTTTATATATTGGAATAATCCGTTTTGTTATTAAGCAACCGGGGAATAAAAGGATGACTGAAAGAAGAAAAATCAATTAGTTATTCATTAAAGTTTAATTTGATTCAATGACCAGAGTTAAACGAGGATATATAGCTCGGAGACGTCGAACAAAAATTCGTTTATTTGCATCAACCTTTATAGGGGCTCATTCAAGACTTACTCGAACGGCTACTCAACAGAAAATGAGAGCTTTGGTTTCCTCTCATCGAGATAGGGGAAGACAAAAAAGGGATTTTCGTCGTTTGTGGATCACTCGGATAAATGCAGTAACCCGTGAAAAGGGGGTATTCTATAGTTATAGTCGATTAATACACAATATGTACAAGAAGCAATTGCTTCTTAATCGTAAGATACTTGCACAAATAGCTATATCAAATAAGAATTGTCTTTACATGATTTCCAATAAGATTCTCAAATAAAGGAGATTCTAAAGTGATATTAATATATAGAAATGATTGAAAAAGAATTCCCGGAGTCCCTTCTCCGGGAAGATAGAATAAATTAAGATTAAGTAGTAGGAATGAACGAGCATCTTTCAATAAAAAAAAGATTTCTTCTTCCCCTATTTGTTGTTTCTTATAACACAAGAAGAAAACCTGGATTCTAGACTTTTTCAAACAAAAAAGAAATCCGAGCTTGAGTTCCGATTGGAGTTTTGGGTAAATTGAGGAGTATGTCTATTTATTTCTGGTTCTATGACCAGTAGTTCTAGGGATCGACTCGGCTCTCTCAAATTGTTTCTCATTATTAAGAAAAGGTAACAAAGATAAAATACGAGCTTGCTTTATAGCAATAGTAATTAATCGTTGTTGTTTCAAGGTCAATTTATTCACCCGTCTAGATAATATTTTTCCTTGTTCACTAATAAATCGACTAATTAAACTCATATTTCTATAATCAATTCGATCCCCCGATTCAATTGGGGGATAACGCCTACGAGAAGATCGCTTAGATTTACGAAAGGGTTGCTTGGATTTATCCATGGGTTTTTCCTTTTCTCTAAAATTATATTTTTTTTATTCATTTCAGATCCGACCAAAATAAGGTTTGATTTGTATTATATATGTGAACTTCCCCCTTTTCCTGCTTCCTGCCCCTTGGATTGGAAAGATCGAACACACGTTCCGCTCGATCTATTTCTTTATTTCCCCGTGAATCGTATGCTTGTGACAATAGCGACAAAATTTTCTCAAGTCTAATCGACTAGGCGTATTGTGTCGATTCTTTTGAGTAATATATCTAGAAATGCCCGGCGATTCTTTATTGACACCATTTTGGACACAATTGGTACATTCCAAAATAACTATAACTCGGACATCCTTACCCTTGGCCATAAACCTCCTTTACATTTTGAATCGACTTAACTCTTCTATTTTCGATCCGAACCGAAGAATACGAAAATAACAAAAAAAAATCAATAGAAGTTACTAACTAGAAATTCCATTTCTAAAGATTTCGTTGTAATTCAAATTAATATGAATAGAATATATAGTAATAATGTAAGTAATACAATTTTTTTCTAACTATCAATTATTCCTATGCTAATCCCAGCATTTAAGGATCCTCTTTCTATGCTATGATGGATTTCGTGCAGCCCGCCCTAGACTGTACTCCCCTTTCCATTTATGTTCTCCAAAATAGGATCTTAGATCCACAGGATTTTTGCTGAGGTTCAATACACTTTCTCTTTCCTTCCTATCCTAAAGAACTGAATGAAAAAAGGGTGGACGGGGTTTTAGTCACATCACGTATAATTGTATCCCAAATTTTCTTTATTTTTCGCATATCAATAACTAGAATTAAAAAAAGGGGAATGACAAAGCATCTGGGAATAAACGATTAATTTCTATCAATAAACCTGCTAAAGACCCAAACCAGAGAGTAGTTAGCACAGGGGCCGTGGAGAGATATGTTTTTATATCTCGCATTGAAAATCCTCCTTCTTTATTGTAATACATATATGGTCAGATGCTGTAGTTCAAGATCATTTGTATTTTTTTTACGTTAGGTTTCAGATATATATAATTCTTTTATTATATGAAACCAAAAATAAGAAATGACAAGAAAATTGTATATAGATAGAAGAGAAAATCACGATGTGGAAAACAATACATGGATTTTGTACAATGATACTGTACAAAAATTTTGAAAAGGGATGTAGCGCAGCTTGGTAGCGCGTTTGTTTTGGGTACAAAATGTCACGGGTTCAAATCCTGTCATCCCTACCTATTACTTCTCCTCTGGGCAGTAACGAGGGATTAATATTAATTAAGTGAAATCGATTCAAATTGGACAGAATCCTTTTTCATTTTTGCATACCGATCGATGTATGCAAGCAAGATGGATTGGAGGTACAAAAAAATCCTTTTCTTTCCAATCGTATCCCCTGTCATAAGAAAGCGCTCTTAGTTCAGTTCGGTAGAACGCGGGTCTCCAAAACCCGATGTCGTAGGTTCAAGTCCTACAGAGCGTGATTCCGTTTATGTTATGCCGAATAAAACTTAACAAAACACAGTTGAATTGCTACTTGAATTTGACCCCCTCCTTACAGGAGGTCAATCAAAAAAATATTATTCAATCAAAGGTCCGACTGATCACCGCGTCTGTATTGTAAATATGCAGTTACAAATAATCCTGCTAAAGTAATAGGAATTAGACCTAAGACGATTCCAAATAGAA